GATTCGAAATTGTAACCAAGCATCGCCTATTGGTTCGATACCCGATTCATAACTCGAAAATTTCTCCGGACCTTTGCTACTCGGGGATAAGACTCCGGAAATTACAAATGCTAAAATAGGAATAACACTTGATATTATTAGAAACGCCCAGAATATATCATATTCGTAAATCAGAAACATAGGCGCACTCCTATGAATGTGGAAAATATACTAGATTAATTGAGTCGAATTGGAATTAACTTTTAACTCACCGATAAGCAGTTAGTCAAAACAAGAATTTTTTTTGATTCAAGCACCCAGGTTTCTTTGTTTGCTTTGGCACATGTCTCCTTTCAAGATTTATCGACTTTAGTCTATTATGTTTACTTCCATTATTTTTTATTTCTTAATTTGTATTTTCAATTTATTTAATATTTTGTATATTAAATATTTTTCAAATTTATTAAATTTCTATTACTATTATATATATTAATTATATATATATATTAATTATATATATTAATAAATTTAATAAATTCATTAGAATATTAATAATTTCTATATAAATTTCTATATTAGTTTTCTATATCATTTCCTAATTTCTATATTATTTTCTCTATTATACTCTATTATTTACTATATTACTATATTATTTATTACTATATTATTTAGTATAATATTGATTAGATTCTTAATTAATCTATTATATATTAAGATTAAGTCTATTATATATTAAGATTAAGTCTATTATATATTAAGATTAAGTTAAGATTTCTATATTCTTTTGATATTCTTTCTATATTTTTTTTTTTTATTAATTTTTATTAATTTATTATTAATTCGAAATATTAATTAATTGAATAAGGAATACGAATTAATTAAGAATACGAGAAGTATATTGTTTGCTTTATCTTTCTATTGTTTTTTTTATCTTGATTGAAATTGAATACGGCAAAAAGAACTCTTTTTTTTGTGCTTTACGAGGTACATAAAGTATACCTCCAAAAAAAGTCTATTTTACAATGTTACCAATGAAAGTTTTCAAAGATTTTCTCATTTTTAAAACTCCGACTTGTGAACTTGTCCATAAATACAGTAAGTGGTTCTTAAACTCGTGTAACTTACTAGGGGATTTGGTTTTGGTTGGGTTAGGTTGGAATGTGTTTTTAATCGAGTTCGGGTCACGATTTTTACTCGAAAAATTCATTAGGCTTGAATAGGTATCCAAAAGACAAAGAAAAAAGTATCACTAACTTGTTAATTATTGATTGACCTATGAAGAGGAATGAAGAAATTTTGGTTTGTTTAACCAAGATTAGAAAAAATACCGATTGGATTTACCTACCGAAATGCTCTTTTTTTGGTTTCAGCTTTATGCGATGAACCAAGTAATCGCCCCCAAGTGACCGGTTACAAACAACAAAGAAAAAAATAATGAAGAAATGAAAACAATAATTTTTTTATTTTAATTTTTTTTTTTTAGGGCTATACGGACTTGAACCGTAGACCTTCTCGGTAAAAAAGCTCAAACTGATTATTATCAAAATGATTCGAACTTTTTCAAAGACCCAACATGCATTTTTTTTGCATTGGGCTCATTCATTAACTGATATAAACAATCAGTTAGTCTACCATAATTCTCTTGATATAAAGATAACAAGATGGCTCTATGTGCTCTGATTTATTGATTCCGATCCGAGAGCACTACCAAAGTGTTTCAAAGAAGGATTATCCTGATGTAGGTTTGCTTTTGCCTTAGATCAACCTAAGTTAAATAGAATCTCCATTGCCCCGCTTACGCTTAAAGAATCCAATATGAAACTTTATACACCTTAAAGTTCATAGGATAGGACGAAAAGAGAATTTTTTGAGGTCCTTATACTCATTATGCCTAGCATTGAATAGACTGCGTATTCACCTTATCGAGGTCTTAAATCAATGATGGGGGTTCTATTAGACGTCTAAAAGGATACCTAAATTGCCCCGAATCTTTTGTGTCAGGCTATTGTTCCCTAAAAGTCATGGAGTAAGACATCGACTTATCAATAAGTCTTTTGATTACATGATGGACTTCTTTGAAAAAAAAGCATTGGCGCGCGTGTAAACGAGGTGCTCTACCTAACTGAGCTATAGCCCTTCCTTGGGTTTGTGATACATATTTTATCATGTCGCTAATTTCTTGTCAAGATAAATATTATATGACGCAACATCCTATTGCTTTGATCTCTTTGATCAATATATATTGCTTATAAATAATATTCCATATATAATTAAATATAATTAATATTACATTTTTAATCCATTGATGTGATGGATTCCATATCTTTCTTTTTCGTTTTGTTTTTTCTTTTTGTGATGATAAATGGCCTACTTAACTCAGTGGTTAGAGTATTGCTTTCATACGGCGGGAGTCATTGGTTCAAATCCAATAGTAGGTAGAACTTATTAGATATCAGAATCAATGCTATCTAATAAGTTTTTTTATTCACCTTATTTTTTAAATTTTTGATCGTTTTCATTC